TTGTTAAAGCTTCCATAAAAGCTAGACTAAGCAATAAAGTACCTCGTATTTTACCCTCTGCTTCTGGTTGTCTCGCAATACCCTCTACCGCTTGGCCTGCAGCAGTACCTTGACCAACTCCGGGTCCAATAGAAGCAAGTCCTACAGCCAATCCAGCAGCAATAACGGAAGCGGCAGAAATCAGTGGATTCATGGTAAGTTCCTCACACCAAAAAAAAAGAAATGGTTAATGATACAATCAACCAATGAATTATTACTTAATTTTATCATTAAGTTTGATCATTAAGATCTATTGGGTCGGAGTAACTAAAAACTAATGATAATATTACTGAATCGTCAGAACTACTTCGATATCTCATTTTTTGTTTCTACCCATGATGAAGTTTTTGTAAATCCATATACATACGGCTCTAGTTATTGCATTTCTTTCTTTCCAACCATTCTTTCATTCCATCCTTCGTTCTTTACTCTTCTATATCCTTGAGTTCATCTGTTTTTTCATCCAATACACAATCACAAATGAAACAGAAGAAAGGACTTGACTTATCTTGTAATCCATCTAATCTAAATGCAGTAAACTGCAATCAAATCAATATATGCAATCATCAATATATGCAATGGATATCAATATGATCGATATCAACGATATCAATATATCAATATAACGATATCAATATGTATATCAATACATATATATATATATATTTTTTTATTTATTTTGCTATATATATTGCTATATATATATTACATATATATAGCATATAGTTAGATATATATATAGTTAGTTAGTATATAGGTAAAGCATAAGGACTTCTATTTATATATAGATAGGACTATATAACTAGTGAATATCTAATATTACATATACATATTACATATACATTTCTTTCTTCCATAACGTAAACTGGCCACATTTTATATTGAATCGGATTATAGAATCATTCCTCGAAACCCACACAAAAAGTGGCTGGACTTATAGACATTACATACATCTAGTGTGACCTCCCCAACCCATCTTTTTTTTACAATTCCGTAATATCGTTCATCTTCTCTCCTACGACTCTAGGTCATATATTCATACGTATTTATATCTATTATGTTCTCCAACCAAGCAGATTATCTTGAACCATGCATGAATTGGGATAAGCTAAAAAAAAAGACTATTTAGAAAACTAGTCAATGATGACCCTCCATGGATTCGCCTATATAAGCCGCGGCTAACGTTGCAAAAATAAGAGCTTGAATACCACTTGTAAATAATCCAAGAAACATGACAGGTATAGGAACTACTGAAGGGACTAAAGAAACAAGAACAACAACTACTAATTCATCAGCCAATATATTCCCGAAAAGTCGAAAACTAAGAGATAAGGGTTTTGTGAAATCTTCTAGGATGTTAATTGGTAAAAGTATTGGAGTTGGTTTGATGTATTTCTCGAAATAACCCAACCCTTTTTTGGTAAGACCTGCATAAAAATATGCCACTGACGTGGGTAAAGCTAAAGCAACAGTAGTATTTATATCATTCGTGGGCGCAGCTAACTCCCCATGAGGTAACTGTATGATTTTCCAAGGTAAAAGGGCACCTGACCAATTAGAAACAAAAATAAATAGGAACATAGTTCCAATAAAGGGAACCCAAGGTCCATATTCTTCTCCAATCTGGGTTTTGCTCAAGTCTCGAATAAATTCAAGGACATATTCAAAGAAATTCTGACCGTCGGTCGGAATGGTTTGTGGATTCCGAACAGCTATGATGGCTGAACCTAACAAGATAGCAATTACGACCCAAGAAGTGATAAGTACTTGGGCATGGATTTGTAAACCTCCTATTTGCCAATAGAAATGTTGGCCTACTTCTACACCCGATATATCGTATAACCCCTTGAGTGTTTTAATGTAACATGGTATAACATTCATATTGTCCTCTGATAGAAATTGAACTTCAAAAAAGGAATTAGTTTGATTCAACCATTTCTTTCTCAACTCACCAACTTGAATCATTAATCATATATTTAGGATACCAAGAAATCACATAACATCATAATATATATCAATATCCCCAGTTCTTTTTTTTATCTATTAAAAAAAAAAAGTAACCGATCCAATAAATCTATGGAGTTGCCCAATAATTAACATTAACTAATTTTATTATTCTTAATCTTAATCATAATCAACGATTTCTTATATAGCTAGAACGACCTTCACAAATTGCGGATACTAATTTGTTAAGAATCAATCGAATTGAAGCTATAGCGTCATCGTTGGCTGGAATCGAAATATCTGCAAGATCTGGGTCACAATTTGTATCGATTAAACAAATCGTTGGAATCCCCAAAATGGCACATTCTCGAAGAGCCGTATATTCTTCTTGCTGATCAACGATGATCACAATATCAGGCAATCCCGTCATATATTTGATCCCACCGAGATATGTTTGCAAGGTAGATAATTTTCTCTTCAACATTGCTGCATCTCTTTTGGGGAGACGGTTGAGTTTCCCCATCTTTTCTTCTGCTCTTAAGTCCCTGAACTTATAAAGTCTCGTTTCCGTAGTGGACCAATTCGTTAACATACCACCGAGCCATTTTTGATTAATAAAATGAGACCGAGCCCTTATTGCAGCTGATGCTACTGAATCCGATGCTTTATTTTTGGTACCGACGATTAAGAAGTTTTTTCCCCTACTTGCTGCATCAAAAACTAAATCACAGGCTTCTGATAAAAAACGAGCAGTTCTAGCGAGATTTGTAATATGAATACCTTTACGCTTTGCAGAAATGTAAGGGGCCATTCTAGGATTCCATTTCTTAGTACCATGACCAAAATGAACTCCTGCTTCCATCATCTCTTCCAAATTGATGTTCCAATATCTTCTTGTCATTTTTTCCCACACTTCCTTTTTGTTTTTTCTTTTTCGTATTATTAACAAAGAGACGAGGTACCTTGAAATAAAAGATTGTTCCGATGGAACCTTCTACCGGGGATTGACCATTGATACACGGCGCAAACCATAAATTTTTTTAATTACTTATTTTATTTATTACCAAATCAATAATCAGACCAGTATAGTTAAAAGATAGTTAAAGTGAAAATGAATCCGCTCTTTGGAATCATTAAATCGCATAAATGATTGTTCTGATGTCTCATGTAAATTTGTCTCATGGAAATTGTTTGTCGCGTAAGACGTAAGAACAAAATAATTCTCTATGGTGTAACAAAATATCTCTCATTTCCAACTCGAATAGATTTTTTCTTTTGATTTCCAAATAAATGTTTTTGTCTTGCCTTGAACGGTGCACAAATTTTTGGAATCCGGTACCAACAGGTATAATCCCCCCCAGAACAACGTTCTCTTTCAGGCCTTTCAACCAATCAATACGACCTCGTAGAGCAGCTTTTGCTAAAACTCGAGCGGTTTCTTGAAAACTTGCTTCGGATATGAAACTTTGAGTATTCAGAGACGCTCTTGTTATTCCCAATGAGATTGCCCGATAACAGATCGATTCGTCCAAAGCGCGCCCTGCTCGTTCCGCTCGCAACAATCCGATTAATTCTCCAGGCGAAAAAACATTAGACATTCCATCTTCTGAAACCAACACTTTTGATGTTACTTGACGTACAATAATCTCTATATGTCTATTATGGATCTGTACCCCCTGGGATCGATAAACCTTTTGGATCTTATTAACCAAAGAGATACGACTTTGGGCTATGGTTAGCTCAGCTCCAATCAAAAACCCCCAGGGGATCCCAAGAATTCTTGGTATACGCTCGTTCCAACCTTCAACTCTCCTTTCGAGGTTCATCGATATTGAATCAATCGAACGCACTTCTAAGATTTGTTCTACTTTTGGAAGACCTTGCGTTATGTCACCAGATCTCGATTTTTCATATATAAATGTAACTAATGTATCTCCTTCGTAAAGGATTTTCCCATAATGACCATGAACAGTTGCTCCAGGAGTAGCCAAATAAGACTTAGCCGATCTTATAACTAAAAAGTCGACATTAACAATTAAAATTTGACCAGATTTTTTTACGTGTGGTTCGTATTTAAATAGACATACATTTTCACAAATAAATTGTCCAAGGCTAATTTTGATCGATGTCTCTTCACAATAATCATGATGGAGAAAGCACCAATTCAAATGGAATGGGTTCAAAATGATGTTACTGCATAGATCGGGATTATAAATCCTTCTATTTTCATCTATTAAACAGTATTTAAGTACTTGAAGTACTTGGAAAATCTGTTTCAAATTGTCAAGTAGCAAATATTTCTTTAACACGATCTGATTATGAGTTATTAAATGGTAAGATGAATAAAAATTTGATATTTTAGGTACAATAGCGCCTAAGGGACCTAAATAATCCCTAATTGGAATTAGGGGATCCGATTCTTTTGTCACATTGTTATATTTCGAACTATTGAATGGACCAATTCGAGAACAATTGGATGATGACAAAATTAGCAAAGATTGGCATTCCTTATTTCGATTCAACAACATACCAATAGTTCCTTGATGTTGGCTAAGTGATTGAATCTTCGCCTTGGAATAAAAAGGATTGATATTGGTGCAATCTAATCCATTATCGGGAATCAATCCGGAACTTGCCCTATCATACCTTTTTCCGGTATACGAAATAGTGGACTTGACTAACTCAATTCTTATGAAATCGCGAATTAGATCATTTGCCCTTACCTCAACAAAGGAAGCATGAACCTCTTCTATAGAACCATTTTGTTCTTGGTCCCAATTCAATACTAAGCAAGTCCGAACTAATTGAATACTTGTGTGATAAATTCCTCGAATTGACTTGCCATTTCCATAAAGGATATAATTGACAACTCTAAATTGGACATTATCCTTTTCCTGCAAGATATCACGAGGGAAAAGTGTTGCTAAATTTATCCCATCGGATATTTCATATGTAACTACGGGTCGAACCAAAACAAAATACTTTTTCTTGGTAGGTGCGATCCGTTGAACATAGATCCAATTTTTCCATTTTTTTGATTCTTTAGAATTTTTTTTTTCCGTTTCTGGTGGTATAAAAATGCCGCTGTGCCTGGATATCTTATCTGTCTCTCCAGGAAAATGAATATCTCCAGAAAAGATTTTAAGTTCAATATATTTTTTTTTTATCTCCACTCGGACTAATCCGCCTACTCGGCTTCTTGTATTTAAAGCCAGTCGTGTATCTACTCCAATGATACTATTGTTCCGGACCATTATTAATAAGGATCCCGGTAAGATATGCACTTCTTCGAGAATGAAAAAAAACCGATCTACTTTCATTTGGTATTTCGGACTAAATTCTTTTGCTCCTCGATACTCAATCAAATCTTCTTTTTTTATGATTGAATCCACCTCTATGGTCCCATATTTAGTAATTCCGGAACTGCTTCTTCTGTATCGTGGATCATCAAAATAAGCAAGAATACTATTTCCGCGTAAAATACCATTTATGGGTATTTCAATCGAAATACCAAAACAGGGTATTAGTTCTTTTTCTCGTTCTTGATCATATTGTAATGGGATGATGAATCTATTTCTTCGCTTTTTTGCCAAGAAATCAGGATTCTCTTGGAGAATAGAAGGATATATTAAATTCCAATGATCATTGGATATGATTCGATCAAGTCTTGAATAGTCAAGAATTTCCCTATCTTTTTTACCAGAAGTATCTAACAATTTATGTCTTACTTGATCATTAGTCATTGAGGGGTTAGAGATATATCTTTCTTCAACAGAAAGAGAATAAACATTCATTTGATCTTGATCCTTGTGGAGCGAAAAAGACACTATACTGGATCTGCACGGACCTCCTGCTAATATCCATAAATGGCTTGTTTTTGGTAATAGATGAACATTACCATATGTATATTCAGGTGCATGGTAGACATCGGTACTCCAGTGCATTTCTCCCTCTGATTCAGAATAAATATGTTTTCGTACCCTCTCTTTAAAATGAAAAGTGGACGTTCCAGCACGAATCTCAGCAATCACTTGTTCTGATTCTACATATTGATCATTTTGAACTAAAATCAAACTTTTTGGCGGAATAGTCACATTATATATAATATCCCGACTCTCAATAGTTACATACAAGTCTATAGAACATAGAAAAGCAGGATACCCATGACGGGTACGTGTGGGATGAACCAAATCCTCATTGAATTTTATTTTTCCATTAGAAGGAGCTCGTACATGTTTGGCAGTACCGCCTGTGAATACTCCGCCGGTATGAAAAGTTCTTAGTGTTAGTTGAGTCCCCGGTTCGCCAATTGATTGACCCGCAATAATACCTACGGCTTCTCCCAATTCGACCAAATCGCCATGAGTGGGACTACGACCATAACATAATTGACAGATCCAAGATGTACTCCTGCAAGTAAAGGGGGTTCGAATATATATTGGTTGTGCTCGAAAGGTTATGAATCGATTGACAAGTCCAATCCCAACATCTTGATTTCGAGTGGCAATGCATCGTAGACCGATATATATATCGTCTGCTAATACACGACCAATTAGTGTTTGGACAAAAATTTTTTCCGTCATCTCATTTTGAGGACTCACGGAGATACCTCGGATAGTACCACAATCTCTTCTACGTACAATAATGTGTTGAACTACTTCAACAAGTCTACGTGTAAGATATCCAGCATCTGATGTTCGTATAGCAGTATCTACAACTCCTTTGCGGGCTCCGTAGCAGGAAATTATATATTCTGTCAAAGAAAGTCCCTCGCGTAAATTGCTTTGAATGGGTAAATCAATCATTTGTCCTTGGGGATCTGACATTAATCCTCTCATACCTACTAATTGGTGTATCTGAGATGCATTTCCCCTAGCTCCCGAAAAAGACATTAGATAGACTGGATTAGAGGGATCAGTCATCCGAAAATTAGGATTCATTTCTTGTCTCAAATATTCACTTGTAGCATACCATATCTCAATAGATTGACGTAATTTTTCTACCGCATGTACATTCCCATAATGATGGTGTTTCTCCAAAATAAAACTTTGTTGTTCAGCGTCTTGGACTAACCATCCCTTAGAAGGTATTGTTAAAAGATCATCAATTCCTAATGAAATAGATGTAACAGTGGCTTGATGGAAACCCAAAGTCTTTACTTGATCCAGGATATGTGATGTATATCCCATTCCGAAATGATCTATTAATCTGCTAATAAGTCGTTTCATAGCAGTTCCATTTATCACTTTATTGTGAAAGACCAGATCGGCCCGTTCTGCCATAAGTACCTCTATATTCTGCTGAGTAGGATTCGACAATGGACCTGAGTCAGTGATTCGAAAACTTAACTTTACTTTCTTTCCTCAATCTCAATTTTGATTCACGCAGAAATTCAGAAATTATGATACTAGTAAAATTGGAAAAACCCGAATTCCGGGCATCACCTAATCGAATTTCTTAGTTTAGATAGTGTATGAGTAGGCCCGACAAAACCCTTGTATGGCTTCTTCTATTTCT